AACTATGAAAAGAGGAAGAAGTCGAGCTACAAGAAAAATTCCGGCTGCTACCATGGTAGCAGCATGTATAAGAGCAGAAATAGGGGTAGGGCCTTCCATAGCATCTGGTAACCATACATGAAGGGGGAATTGAGCGGATTTAGCAACTGAACCGCCAAATAACAGGAAAGTACACAAAGTAACAAATAAAATATTAACCTCATTATTATAAACCAAGTTATTAAATATTTCAAACAAATCCCGAAATTCCAAAGTACCCGTTATCCAATAAAGACCTAAAATTCCTAATAATAAACCAAAATCCCCTACACGATTAGTTACAAACGCTTTTTGACAAGCATTTCCCGCAATAGGACGTGTGAACCAAAAACCTATTAATATATAAGAACACATTCCAACCAATTCCCAAAAAATATAAATTTGTATCAAATTCGAACTAGTAACTAATCCCAACATTGAAGTATTAAAAAAACTCATATACGCAAAAAATCTCAAATATCCTTGATCATGAGACATATAATTATCACTATAAATAAGAACCAGAATGCCAACCGTAGTGATTAATATTGACATAATAGAAGTAAGTGAATCGATCAAGTAGCCAAACTCGAAAGAAATATCATTATTTATAGTCCAAGACCATACATATTGATAGATAGAACTGTTATTGATTTGATGAATAAACAGATCGACCGAAAAAATCATAATTATACTTAACAATAAAATACTGGGAAAAGCCCACATACGGCGAAGATTTTTTGTTGACGTGGGAAAAAGGAGAAGGCCCGTCCCTATTAACATAGGAACTGGAAGTGGAATGAAAGGTATGATCCATGCGGATTGATGTGTATATTCCATAAAATAAATAAATAAAATATTTTAATTCTTAATGAGTTTTGTTTCTTATTCGCAGGTTTTATCTCTTTTGAAAGGGTTCAGTTAATAAAAAAAGTGAATAGATAAATTGAATTCTGGATTATTAATTATTCTGAATCTTTGCACAATACTTCTTGCAAAGTACAAAGTAAAAATAAGTCAATAAATATAAAATATTAAAAAAAAAAAAAAGAAAATTGGAATTATTTTATACAATAATACAAAAATTGATATCTTTTCTATCTATAGTATCTATAGAGTGAGGATAAAAAATTACACCAAAATTACAAACATTAGTTTATTTTGATATGAATCATAAAATAAATCCATATGACATAAATAGATAAAAATAAAATGAAAATAAGATTGTTTTTAGTTTGTTTATTCCAAAATATTCGTTCAGTTTTGAACTAATTGATTATTTTCCATTACAATAAAAAGATATTTATGTTTGCAAAAAAGGTTGTGATATTCAATGTTTTATTTTAGATAGAAAACCTAGAACAAAGGGGGGAATTAAGATAGGTAAAAAATCTTGTATCTTTTATATAGATTAGATTAACGACGAATTAAGCAGGATAAAGGTTGGGTTCGTAAACTTTTTAAATGTATTTTATTTTTATTCCATGTATAAATCGAAATGGAATACGAGGAAAATAGACAGAGACATAAACGGATAGTATTTTTCTTTTTTGTAAGAATTCTATAAAAGATTACTGGGAACAAAAAAGAAAAAGACTATGCGATTTTTACATACTCTCATTTTTCTTATTTTAGTTTTAGGGGGTATTAATTAAATATATAATTAATTAAATAATATATAATTAATTAAATATAAATATATATTTAATATAAATATATATTTAAATAGATATTAAATAGATATTATCTTTTAAATAGATATTATCTATTTAAATAGATATTATCTATATATATAATATTATCTATATATATAATATATAGATTATATAGATAAATAAGATATAATATATAGATAAATAAGATAGGATAGATAAGATATATGGCTAATTAAAGAACAATTCGTTTTTATTTTTTTACTAGTTGCATGTGAAAGACATTTTTTCTATAATTTAGAATTTATAGAAAAAATGTCTTTCACATGCAACTAGAGCAATCAAAAAACTAGTATAATGTTTGAATGGCAGTTCCAAAAAAGCGCACTTCTATATCAAAAAAAAAAATTCGTAAAACTTTTTGGAAAAAGAAGGGATATTGGACAGCATTGAAAGCTTTTTCATTAGCGCAATCTCTTTCTACGGAGAACTCGCAAAGTTTTTTTGTGCAACAAATCCAAACGTCAGAATAAGCTGGACTCAAAGCATATTCTAACGTCTTTCATTTATTATTATGTTATTATTATTATTATGATTCTAATAATTTTAATATTGATTAATTTATTAGAAGATTTATAATATTATTGAATTAGAATCAAATTTAATATATTAGGAATTCAACTATTCTTCTTTAAATTCCTTAATGTTTACTAAACAAATATTGCATTTGAATTGAGTTTTTCAATCTCGACAATTGACTCAAAATCGGTTATTATGATTTTGAGTAAGCCGCTATGGTGAAATTGGTAGACACGCTGCTCTTAGGAAGCAGTGCTAGAGCATCTCGGTTCGAGTCCGAGTGGCGGCATGGCATCTTATTGTATATTCTTATATCTTATATTTCTTCTAAAAGAGTAAGTCCGTTCTATAATGAATTCAATTCCCGATTTCTATTCCGAATATTCAGACCTTTTTTTATATGATATTTTCAACTTTAGAACATATATTAATTCATATATCTTTTTCGGTCGTATCAATTGTAATTTCAATTCATTTGATAACCTTATTAGTCAATGAAATCGTAGGATTATATGATTCGTCCAAAAAGGGCATGATAATTACTTTTTTCTGTATAACAGCATTGTTAGTTACTCGTTGGATTTTTTCGGGCCATTTACCATTGAGTGATTTATATGAATCCTTAATCTTTCTTTCATGGGGTTTTTCCATTTTTTATATGGTTCCGTGTTTTAAAAGGCATAAAAACCATTTTTTAAGTACAATAATCGCACCAAGTGTTATTTTTACCCAAGGCTTTGCTACTTCGGGTCTTTTAACCGAAATGCATCAATCCGCAATATTAGTACCCGCTCTACAATCCCATTGGTTAATGATGCACGTAAGTATGATGATATTGGGCTATGCAGCTCTTTTATGTGGATCATTATTATCAGTAGCTCTTTTAGTCATTACATTTCGAGAAGTCATAGGGATTATTAGTAAAAGCAATAATTTATATTTTTTAAATGAATCATTTTCTTTTGCTGAGATCAAATACATGAATGAAAGAAACAATGTTTTACAAAAAATTTCCTTTTTTTCGTCTCAAAATTATTACAGGTTTCAATTTATTCAACAATTGGATCGTTGGGGTTATCGTATTATTAGTTTAGGTTTTATCTTTTTAACGATAGGTATTCTTTCGGGAGCAGTATGGGCTAATGAGGCATGGGGATCATATTGGAATTGGGATCCAAAGGAAACTTGGGCGTTTATTACTTGGACCATATTCGCGATTTATTTACATACTAGAAAAAATCATAAATTGGAAGGTGTCAATTCGTCAATAGTGGCCTCTATGGGCTTTCTTATAATTTGGATATGCTATTTTGGGATCAATCTATTAGGAATAGGACTACATAGTTATGGTTCATTTCTATCTAATTGAATTAAAGTGATTAAAGGACCTGACAAATACAAATATAGTAAGGATATAGATATACGAGATTCGATTATAGATAAGAAATTGATATATATATATATAAACTTCTCAGAAACTATCGAGAACCCTTTAAATCAAGTAATGTAGTGATTCAAGGGGTTCTCAGAAATAACAAATATATTGGATTACAATTCAAATTCATTTTTTTTTAAGTTAATCCAAGGCAAATTTTTTATCATTGTACATAGGTTTTTTTGCTCTTTTTTATTTTTTTGTTTTATTCATTTATTCATGAAAACTATCTATAAAAAATTCGATAGAATAGCTTCAACCTTGTCAACTGAGAATGAGAAAATAAAATCTGGATAAATACCAATACCTATTACAGGTATAAGGATAGAAATAGAAATAAATAACTCTCGCGGCCCAGAATCCAAAAAATAAGAGTTTGGTGTAGTAAAAAACTTATATCCATAGAACATCTGCCGTAACATAGATAATGAATAAATAGGAGTTAATATCATTCCAATTGCTGTTACAAAAGTAATTAGTATTTTTGTCATTAAAAGATATTTTTGGCTGGTAATTATTCCAAAAAAAACTATCAATTCTGCAACAAAACCGCTCATGCTCGGCAATGCAAGAGAAGCCATCGATAATATACTGAAAACCACGAATATTTTTGGCATTGGAATAGACATTCCGCCCATTTCGTCGAGATAAAGAAGACGTAGTCTATCATAACTAGTTCCCGCCAAGAAAAAAAGCCCAGCGCCAATAAATCCATGAGAGATTATTTGTAAAATGGCCCCATTGAGCCCCGTATTGCTTATAGAACCAATTCCAATAATTATGAAACCCATATGAGATACCGAGGAATAAGCTATTCTTTTTTTTAAATTACGTTGACCAAGCGATGTCGAAGCTGCATAGATTATTTGAATTGAACCTAATATCATTAACCAGGGGGAAAATATAGAATGAGCGTGGGGTAATAATTCCATATTAATTCGAACCAATCCGTAGGCTCCCATTTTTAATAAGATTCCGGCTAAAAGCATACAAGTGCTATAATGTGCCTCTCCGTGGGTATCTGGTAACCATGTATGTAAAGGTATAATTGGCGATTTGACAGCAAAAGCAATAAGAAATCCCATATAGAATATTATTTCCAGCGCCACAGGATACGATTGATTAGTTAATGTTTCAAAATTGAATGTTGGTTCATTAGAACCATATAAACCGAGACCTAGAATTCCTAGTAATAAAAAAACGGAACTTCCTGCAGTGTACAAAATAAACTTTGTAGCTGAATACAAACGTTTCTTTCCCCCCCACATGGATAAAAGTAGATAAACGGGAATTAATTCGAATTCCCACATGATGAAAAAAAGTAAAATGTCTCGAGAAGAAAATGGTCCTATTTGACCGCTATACATTGCTAACATCAGGAAATAGAAAAATCGAGATTCTCGAGTAACCGGCTGAGCCGCTAAAGTAGCTAAAGTGGTGATAAATCCCGTCAATAAAATAGGTCCTATGGAGAGTCCATCTATTCCGAATCGCCAGTAAAAATCCAAAAAATTGATCCATTTATAATTCTCCGTCAGTTGGATTAATGGATCATCCAATTGGAAATTATAACAAAATGCATAAGTTGTTAGAAGCAGATCCATTAAACATATACAAATAGTATACCACTTAATTACCTTATTTCCTCTATGAGGAAATAAGAAGATTAAGGACCCCCCGGCTATTGGTAAAACTACAATTGCGGTTAACCAAGGAAAATAATTCATGATAAAAATAAGATACACTTGGGCCAGAAAAACCCGCACTCAAAATAGAAAAGAAAATATTTTCTATTTTGAGCGCGGGTTTTTGCCAGTAAAAAAATGGGTTCGTGTGGTATTTTTTAAAACGTATCAATAAGCTAGACCCATACTTCGAGTTGTTTCATGCCATAAATAAACTCGAACACTTAAAAAATCCGTTGGACAGGCGGATTCACACCTTTTACAACCAACACAGTCCTCGGTTCTTGGGGCCGAAGCAATTTGCTTAGCTTTACATCCGTCCCAAGGTATCATTTCTAATACATCTGTGGGGCAGGCTCGGACACATTGAGTACATCCTATACATGTATCATAAATCTTTACTGAATGTGACATTGGATCTATAGTAATTTTTGAACATCAGAAATGAAAAATTTTCGATCTAGTAAACTCGTAAATGAATCATACATTTAGACACCAGATGAATCAATGATTTACCAGAATTTTGCTAATCAAAATCGACTTCGGGATCAATTCATAAGAAGAGAAGAGAGCAAAAATACTTTGATTTCTTACGTTTTCGCAAACATGATCCTAAATTGTGTAGCATACACGCTAATTTGAATTGATGAATATATTAAAATATTCTAAATTCGACTTTTTCTGATTAATACTATTTATTCAACAAATTGGATTGATTTATACGAGTTGATTTTCTGTTACGATAAATTGAGGAAACAATAGCCAGCCCGATAGCTGCTTCAGCAGCTGCAATAGCTATAACAAAAATGGCAAAAATATTTCCTTTTAATTGGCGACTATCAAAAAAATCAGAAAAGGTTACGAGATTTATATTAACTCCATTCAGTATAAGTTCAAGACACATAAGGGCTCTAACCATATTTCGGCTCGTGATCAATCCATAGATACCAATAGAAAATAAATAGGCACTCAAAACAAGTACATGCTCGAGCATCATTGACCAACTCCTTATCAATTTCGATTCATTTCACTATAAACAAGAATTCGATGCATTTGATTGACTAAAGAATATAATAAGTTTGGACCAAAAGAATATATTGGCAATAAATAAAGAAATTTCTATATAAACACTATTTGACTTTCACATAGAATTCAAAAGAAATAAATGTGATAAAATAGAACAAAATGGAATTTGGATTTCTATCGCCAGTTCAAAATATTTCTTACTGGCGAGCCACGACAATGGCACCTATCAAAGCAGCTAAAAGAATTATTGAAATGAGTTCAAACGGAAGAAAAAAATCGGTTGATAAATGAATTCCAATTTGTTGACTATTACTTATCAAATCTTGCTCTAGAATCTGATTTGGTCTTGTAGTCCAAATAATCCCGTACCATGATGTGTCTGGAATAGTAGTTATTAGTGAAGCAAAAATACTTGTACAAACCATCAAAGTAATTCCATCCCCAACGGTCCAAAGATAAAAATCTTGGTAATATTCTGAACCATTCATGAACATCACAGCAAATATGATTAAAACGTTTATAGCTCCCACGTAAATAAGTAGCTGTGCTGCCGCTACAAAATGGGAGTTTGATAAAATATAGAATAAAGATATACAAACAAGAACCAGTCCCAACGAAAAGGCAGAAAAAATTGGATTGGTAAATAATACTACTCCTAGACTTCCTAATACAAGACCTAATCCCAGAAAGACTAAAAGAAAATCATGTAGCGGTTCAGGTAAATCCATTATATGTAAAATAAGAGATAAATAAATCCAAATTTCATGACCTTATTGATACAACCAGGAAAAAATTTGATATACTTAATTTTTTTCCACATCGAATTAAATCAAATCCTAGGGAGTTTGAATTGATATAGGTACTGTTATAGGACCAATATCATTTCATTCTTTATACAAAATACGAAAGAGTAGCTCGAAATTATACTAAAACTATATAAAACCATATTATATTATTATATATTATATTATTATATATATTATTATATATATAAATATATAAATAATATATTTTATTTATTTGTATTTAGTATATTTCTTTATATATATAAATAATATATTCTATTTATTTGTATTTAGTATATTTCTTTCTTTTTTATTCTAATAATTCTATTCTATATATATATATATAGAATAGAATTATTATATATTTTATTATTTTATTTTCTATTCTATATTTTATTATATATATAAGATTTCCAATATATTTCGTTTATTTTTATTATTTTTTATTTTTGATTATATTTCATTTTATATTTTTAGTATATATATACTATTATACTATTTTAGTGTATCTATACTATATTTTAGTGTATCTATACTATATATAATATATAATATGATATATAATATATGATATTATGATATATAGAAATATGATATTATGATATATAGAATATGATTTATATGATTTTATTTTTTATTTGATTGTTTTTATAATTATCAATTTAGAAATTCATTTTTTTTTTATTTGAATTGTTCGAATTGTATAATCATTAATTACTGACATTGGTAAACGTCCTAAAGCAATTTGATTATAATTCAATTCGTGACGATCATAAGTCGAAAGTTCATATTCTTCAGTCATTGATAAACAATTTGTTGGACAATACTCAACACAGTTACCACAAAATATACAGATTCCAAAATCAATACTGTAATTAAGCAATCGTTTCTTTCGAATATCCGTTTCTAGTTTCCAATCAACAACAGGTAGATCTATAGGACATACACGAACACATACTTCACAAGCAATGCATTTATCAAATTCAAAATGGATTCGACCGCGGAAACGTTCCGATGTGATTAATTTTTCATAAGGATATTGAATAGTTACAGGTAAACGATTTGCGTGGGATAGGGTAATCATGAAACTTTGACCAATGTACCTTGCAGCTCGGACTGTTTGTTGACCATAATTCATGAACCCAGTTACCATAAGGAACATATCGTGAATATTTATGAGTATTTTGGTTTTGTTTATTTCTCTTGTTTGAGACAAGTTATGAATATATAAGATCAACCTTTTACAGTGAAAACAGTTGAGACGAAGTTGTTAATAATAGATTACCGAGAGAAATGGGTAAAAGAAACTTCCATCCAAGATTTAATAATTGGTCCATTCTTAGCCTAGGCAAACTCCATCTTGTTGTGATAGAAATGAACAAGAACAAATAAGTTTTAGCTAACGTAATAAAAATACTAATTGTAGTTCCAAAAACTCCATATGTTTTATTTATTTCAAAAAGCTCAGAAACAAATATGTATGGAATAGAGATATTCCAACCGCCCAAGTAAAGAACTGTTACAAATAATGACGAAATTAATAGGTTTAAATAGGAAGCAACGTAAAATAAACCAAATTTGATACCCGAATATTCGGTTTGATAACCTGCTACTAATTCTTCTTCCGCTTCTGGTAAATCAAAAGGTAATCTTTCACATTCTGCTAAGGAAGAAATTAGAAAAACGATGAAACCTATAGGTTGACGCCACAAATTCCATCCCCAAAAACCATATTTTGATTGTGCATCAACTATATCAACTGTACTTAAACTGTTAGATAATCCTAGTCGGTGATAACATTACTGTTCCCATCGCTATTACAGAACCGTACATGAGATTTTCACCTCATACGGCTCCTCGAAAGTCTTAAATAAATCTAAGGACCAAGCCGATTCTTTATCTATTGATATATTCCTAAGATAGATAAGATTCCAATCTATCGGCCGGTGCTGAATTAGACGAATTGAATTCTGTCTGTTCGAATAAAAAAAAAAAAAAATAATAAATAGAAATCCATTTTATTTTAATAAAAGATACAAACAAAAGATACTTCTGAATTGATCTCATCCCTTAAAAATAGAAATTTGTATTTGTTGAGTAATAACTTAATTCTTCAATAAAATACTCTTTTAGAATTATCAATAAACCCCCTTCGTTTTCAATTACGAAAAATAATTAGACATTAGTTTCTGAATTATGACATGAATTCTATTTCCATGAATATGGATATAAGACAGAAAAAGGGGGGATCCCTCTTTTTTTTTTTTCTTTCTATTTTTTTCGTTCCTATTCTTCTTTTTTTGTGCAAGTACAAGTAAAGGGGGACTTAACAAAAAATTTAAGGATTATTTCGTTCCGGATAGTCATTTTTATTTAATCAGTGGATAGGAGCATACTCTGGATCGGAATTATGGGGAGTACTTCCTGATTTTTTCTACCAACTTAAAGCCCCAATTAGTATTCTTTTTCTATTATGTGTGGAAATGCTCTTTTGGATAATTTACATAATCTGCCTTACTAATCCTTTGTGTATCTTGGTGTTTCTAACCATCCACTCATTTTTTTAACCCCCTTATTGAAATGAATTTTAATTTTTTTTTTTTTTGAATTTATGTTAATATATGTATGATAATTCATACAAACGGTAGCGAAAACTTAATAAATAAGGTCGGTCTTTTGAGCCCGCTTCAAGACAGGATGACTAATCACCCAATCTTGGGGTAAACGGACTCTTCTGCTTATCATTTTTTTCACTTAATTCTTAGTACATAGAAAATGAGACTCAATATTTTTACTGCAAAGTCAAATTATCATACTATATATCTTAAATATGGATATATGCAATATGGTATTAAGAAATTAGATTCAATATTTTGAAATCAAAATTCAATAAAAGCTGTTTTATTTCACTCACATAACTATCTGATTTAGTTCTTCAATCCGAATTGCGAATAATAATAATGAAAATGAGGATATTTATTCAATTTATCCTAGCATGGAAAAGTTTCTGTCTCAACGAATCGCACGTAGAGATATTGATAACACACATAGAGTTAATGGTATTTCATAACTAATCGATTGAGCAGCAGCTCGTAGACCACCCAAAAAGGAATATTTATTATTTGACCCATATCCGGACATAAGAAGTCCAATAGGAGCAATACTCGAAATAGCAATCCATAAAAAAACACCGATATTGAGATCGGATAAAACAAAATTATATCCAAAAGGAATTACTGAATAGCTTATTAGAATTGATATGACTGATATGGATGGTCCGATACTGAATAAACGAATATCTCCCCTAGATGGAATAAGATTTTCTTTGAAAAGTAGTTTTGTTCCATCTGCTAGAGCTTGAAGAACTCCCAAAGGACCGGCGTATTCGGGTCCAATACGCTGTTGTATCCCTGCGGATATTTCTCTTTCTAACCATACAATTGCTAGTACACTTATTGTGATTCCCAATACAAGAGTCAAAATAGGGGCAAGTACCCCTAGAATTCCATAGACCTCTTTTAAAGATTCCAATCTGGAAAAAGAATTGATATCTTGTACTTCTGTTGTATCAATTATCATTTCAACGATCAACTTCTCCCATAATGATATCTATGCTACCTAGTATTGTCATAATATCGGCCAATTTCATTCTTTTAACTAATTGAGGAAGAATTTGCAAATTGATAAAACCCGGTGGACGAATTTTCCATCTCCAAGGAAAACCATTCTGATCCCCTATTAGAAATATTCCCAATTCTCCTTTTGGAGCTTCAACTCTTACATAAAGTTCTTGTTTCGGCAATTCAAAAGTAGGAGACGGTTTTTTACTAATGAATCGATATTCAAAATCATTCCATTTGGGCTGCTTTTCTCTATCAAAGCAGCGGATTTCTAAATTCTCATATGGACCGCCCGGAATTCCTTCCAGAGCCTGTTGAATAATTTTTATGGATTCCATCATTTCACCAATTCGAACTAAATAACGAGCTAATGAATCTCCTTCTTTTTGCCATTGAACTTCCCAATCAAATTCCTCGTAACACTCATAATTATCAACTTTACGCAGATCCCATTGTATTCCGGAAGCCCGAAGCATTGGTCCTGATAAACCCCAATTTATTACTTCCTCTCCACCAACAATGCCTACTCCCTCAACTCGTTCTAAAAAAATAGGATTTCGCGTAATAAGTTTTTGATATTCAACAACCCCTGTTAAAAAATAATCGCAAAAATCCAAACATTTATCTATCCAACCATGAGGTAGATCAGCCGCTACTCCTCCGATACGAAAAAAATTATGCATCATTCTCATACCTGTTACAGCTTCGAATAGATCATATATTAATTCTCTTTCTCTGAAAATATAAAAGAAAGGAGTTTGTGCGCCAATATCTGCCATAAAAGGTCCCAGCCATAGTAAGTGAGAAGCTATACGACTCAACTCTAACATAATTACTCGGATATAGCTGGCTCTTTTTGGTACTTGAATATTTCCCAGCTGTTCCGGCCCGTTTACGGTTATTGCTTCTGTAAACATAGTAGCTAAATAATCCCAACGTGTTACATAAGGTAGATATTGTATAATTGTTCGGTTTTCCGCAATCTTTTCCATCCCTCTATGTAAATAACCCAATATTGGTTCACAATCAATAACATCCTCACCATCCAGAGTAACAATAAGTCGAAGAACACCATGCATTGATGGGTGGTGAGGGCCCATATTGACTATCATGAGGTCTTTTCTTGTAGTTGGTACATTCATAGGTTTTTCCTCGATTTATTCTTCCACGAATTGCTTAAAAAAAAAAAAAATAAGTTCATCCAAATTCAAGATCTAATAAATCAAATAATTTAAAATGATTCTTCAAATCAAGGAATTTGTGACTCCCGAATATCCAACTGATTTTTTAATTTTTTAAAACGTATTACATTTTTCTTTGACAAATAAGACAATAGTCGTTGCCGTTTTCCCAGAATTTTACGTAAACCTCTTTGAGATAAATAGTCTTTTCGGTGCAATTCCAAATGTGAAGTAAGTCTTCGTATCTTATTTGTGAAATTGAATACTTGAAATTCAACCGATCCGGGGTTTTCTTCTTTTTTTTCTTGGGAAATAACTTGTAGAAATGCATTTTTTACCATAAAATGAAAGCTTTCCTCTCCCCCCTTTTATAGATATTTTGATTTTATAGATATTTTGATTGATCAGTAATAGTAATGACACTTATTTTTTAGTTTTGATATACAAAAATCTTAATTTATTTGAGAATTATTGATTTTTTTTTTTCAAATCAAATTGATTATTATTAATCAATCCAATTCAAATAGGTAAAAATACTATATTTATGCATTAACAAAAAAAATTGGCGACTTCAAATTCAATTAAAATAAGACGATTTTGTTGATTCATTTTTTGATCAAATGGGGATACATCATTGAATTAGTATCGTGTCTCAGAATATAAGTTCAGACAATACGTGTGTGTATCTATGTGTGTATCCATTTGTCTTCGCATACCAGATATGTTAGGGTAATGTAATATAGAAGAAAAAAAATGTAGATTAAAAATTTTTCAATCGCGGATACATATGTATCCTTACTATACTAAAACGGCTTCCGTTATTGGTATCAAACCAATAGCGATTCATACAAGCTAAATCTTCTAATCGATAATTTGGCCAAAGAAATAATTTTAAATTTATTAGTTTTTTTTTATTTCTATCAAGATCTTTATTTTTATCCAAAATTTGATAGAAATTATTTACTTTATCTTGATTGTAAAATGGTGTGTTTCTATGGACATTATTTCTATTCCTAGGATTGAAACAAATTAGAATTCTCCATTCTCTACGACGAAAAGCAGATAAAATTTTTTCCGGAACAAGCAAATCATAATGATTTTTTGCTTTATTTTCAGTCATCTTTTCATCTCTTGTTCTTGTAATGGATTTATCCAAATTCTTTTTATCAACACGGCTTTTTTCTTGGTATCTTTGATTAATTTGGTGCTTATTCTTATGAATCAACGAAAGGCCTATGGTTTGATACATAATCAATTTTTCGTCATTTTTTCTAGACAGACGAACTGGTTCAATAATCAATATTCCTTTTTTGATCAATTTTGTATTTTGCCTCAATCCTGTAAGAGTTAAATCCTTCTGATTCTGAATCATCATAATATCTAGATTTAGTTCTGCCCTTTGAATAAAGGCTATAGCAATTTCTTTTAGATTTATCAGTCTAATCAGGAGACAATATACTTTGATATTATTCATTATTATTTGATTTAAGGAATCATACCAGTTCAATTGAAAACCAAAATACTTTCTTTGAAAGAAATAAAGTTCTGCTTCTATCTTGTTCTTGTATTTCTTTTTCTTGTCCGATCCAGCATAATCTTTTTCAACATCTTTTTCTTGGTTTAACAGAGATGATTTAAGATGATCTACTCGACCCGCGTATTCTCCTTTTGCTTGATTTCGAGTCTCTAACTCTAATTCAAGAGATTTTTTTTTTTTCGATGGTCTAAAAATATCTATTATTTTTTTCTTTCCAGTAATGTTTTTATTTTCAATAACATTCTTATTTACATTAAAATTGAAAAAAAGTAATTTGATTGGTATGATCCACGGATTACCTGTATATGCATTAAAAAATATCATAAATTTGGAAAAGAACCAAAATTCTGTATTCGATATGGAACGGTTTAGTATTTCTACATTCATTCCCATCCAATCAAAAAAAAACCTTTTTTGATTGGATGGGTTGATTTCTTTATGAATCCGAAAAGAATAATCGGTATCGATCCAGGTCTCAAAATCAACCTTATTTCTAATACAAAACTTCAGAATTCTCCAATCAAAATACTTTCGATTTCGATTTTTTTCCATATCTATAATATCAGCTTCTACTAGGTAATTCTTAATAGAGATATCTCCCGTCATGTCGACCAATTTTAGTTTACGTTCATTGTAATTATAAGAAATCGCTTGCTTTTTATTTGTTTGGAATGGGGATCTATATCCATAAATATACGAGTCGTTCTTATCTGCATAATTAATAGATTTATATGTTAAAAGATCATATCTATATTGTTTTTTTAATTTATTTTTTTTATTTCTTAATGAATCTACTTCTTGTTTTTTGTAAAGAATTAATCGGGTTTTTTCATATGAATCCCATTTTGTTAAATCTTTATTTTGAGCCACACGACGTTTATTAATTCTATTTCTCCATTTTTGTGTTACTAATCTAGACCATCTGTTCTGAGATAAATCATATTGATAATGGCCCTTTAACCAATTTGTCCATTGATTCATTACAGAATTGGAAGGGGGGTGGGTCAGTACAAAATTCGAAGGGTTCTCATGTCTTAATTTGGAATGAAATATTCCTTGGACTCCAAAAAAATAGTCCTTTATTTCATTCTTAAGAAAAAAATATCTTCCATGATATTCAAAAACAGATCTTAATTTATACTTATATACGTTAATAACTTGGGTTTGTGATAATTTATAAAATACATATGCCTGTGACAAAGAGGATACATCACAAGAATTGGGTGAATTTGTATTCCTAATATTAGAAATTGATTTTTTTATAGTCGAAATAAAGTGAATTAGACTTTGATTTGTTTTATCAGTTCTTTTCGCATTTGCTTCATTATTGCAAATGGATTTATTTAATTTTTTTTTTGTTGATTCAAGAAAAAGTTGTACATTGATCCTAGGAATACTAATGATACATAGAAAGATATCTATGTATACCCTTTTCATGAAAAATTTTAAAAAAGAATGTGATTTACGGGCTAATCGAACATTTCTTCTTTTTAATATCCGCAAAATATTTTTTTTGAATTCGAATTTTTTAGCATCATAAGTTGTTTTGTTCGAACTCATATTTATCTCTGAAGTTATAAACCCCCTTTTCTTTTCTTTTGTCATTTTTTCTATTTTCTTTATGATTGTCTTTGTTTTAGCATTCAGATTTTTAATTTTTGTTTCTGTCAATGAACAATTTGTCCAATTAATAGATTGAATTGGAATCGACGATTCGTAAATCAGTGGATTATTGTTACTGATTGTTGAATCTTTTTGGCTTTGACTCAATTCATCTATTTTTTTGAATCCAAAAAGAAAAAATAAAGTATTGGGGAGTTGTTTTATTTTTTCTTTTAGAAATAGAATACTTTTGAGAATACTTTTGATGATCCATTTTGCTGTTTCTTTTGAGACATTTAGAAACAATTGTGTTCTTTCATTTAAAACTTTTAGAACTCGAAAAAAATGATTTTTCAATTTTTTCCATTTTTTTTTTAATTCTTTAAAAATGGGATCAAAAAATGAAAGTCGATTTTGGGGAGAAGAAGAAAAGGGAAATTCTACTTCCGTTCCCAAAATTGTTAAAAAGCAAAAATCCATTTTTTTCGCTTTTTTTTTTGTTGTAGCCTTTTGTTTTTCGGTGGATCGTAGCTTAGATCTGTGCCAAGGTTTCAGACGAAAAGGAAATAAGATCTTGATCTGAATACCGTCTGTTAGCCAGTTTTTTGGAAATTCTGTTTCGGATAATTGAACACCATTATAGGTACATTTAATATACATTTCTCTATTCCAATCCCTCCAATCCTCTGACCATTCGGGAAATTGAAATAATAGTGTACGAACAATATTTTTGATTATTATCAATGAAGGTAATATAATATATTTTCTAAGAATCGATTGGGTTACTAATAAAAGACCTCTTATTATTTGAGCAAATATAATGCTATCCCAGGCTTCTGATATTTCTATATGTGTTTTTTTCTCTTTGTCGTCTTTTTTTCTTTTGTCCTTTTCGTTTTGATCATTTTCTTTTCTCTTTTCTTCTGTATAATCCGAAATTCTAAGTTCTGTCTTTTTCCGCATACAATTTTTCAAAAATATTTTGATTGGCTCAAAAATTTCAAAAGAAAAGAACGAGGGTTTTTCAATTTTGTCCAAAAAAAGAGGCGAATGCACATTTACTTCAAAGAGTTTCCAAGTAACTGTTTTACGCCTTTGAGCGCGTATAGACCCTTTGATTATGTCTCTCCTAAAATCCGATTGTTGTGAATAACGTATTAAAGCCAATTCCTTTTTTTGATCCGGATTATCAGTATCTATAGTATCAGTATCGTCATTCTGTAAGTTAGCAGTCAAAATCACTACACGTTTGGCTTTTCTGGAACGAATCTCATGATCCTGTGCTTTATTTTTTCTCTTCAGTTGTTTCAATTCGTCAATTAATTTGTATGACCATCGAGGAACTTTTTTACTGATTTCTTTTATTCCAATACATTTTTTTCTATTTACAATTGTTTTATCATTCAGATTAGTTCTAATTGCGTCGAATAAGAATTGGATTTTTTTTTTTTCTTCTTCTGAATACATTTTTCCTTGTTCATGTTCTGTAAATAAATAAAGTGTTTCAAAATTTAAACTTGATACGGATTTTCCAGAGAATTTACTGATTAAGTTCAAAAAATAACGAATTTCGGTTAATTTTTTATCAAATCTATCTATTTTCTGTTCAAATTCTGTATAATTACTATTAATATTCAGAAGGATACCATGAATCTTATTTATCGAAATGAAATTTTTTGTGTAAGTTTTATTTGGTGAAAAAATTTTTTTGATTCGTCCACGACAGGGTCCGTTCAAGAAAGGATCGTATATTTTAGGTAAGTATTTTGTTTTAGTCTCATCATTAGATAATCTAATTCGTTTTTCGAGTATATCCACAAGAAAAAATTCTTTATCTATAACTTTATCTATAACTTTGACCCTATTTCTAAATTCATTGCTTAGTTTCTTTCTTTTTTCTTCATTAGTGGAGTGCCAATAATTAGACAATTTATCATAGGAAATTTTTTCTGTTGTCAAGAGAGACATTTTTGTTTGCATCATTTCAAGAAAAGTTGACAAACTGGGGGGATATGTAAAAGATATTCTTTCGTTTCCATCACTTTGACATGTATGAAAAAAAAATTGTGAAACTTCATTTCTTACAACATTTTCAAATCTAGCATTTTTTATATATCGCAATGGACGATTCCATCGTTTATAATCAAAAAAAATAGTTATAAGAGGTTTTTCAAATCCTAAGATATCTTTATGTTCTGTTTCATCGATTTTGTACGAATTTTTCTCTTTTTCCGAAAAAAGATAACGAGAAAGATCTTTTTCGTTCGATCTCTTTTGTTCTTGTTTAGTTTCTGCCCTTTCCGAAGTTTTTTCTACATCGATTGTTATTTTTTTATCAATTTGATTCCGTTCTTGAATTTCTAACAATTTCTTAGTCTTA